AGAATGCCGTCGCCTATTGTCACTAAGAAACTGAAAGAAACCTCAGAAACGGAAGAAAGGGGAGAAAGAAAAGAAGAAAACGATGTAGAAACAACTTACGAAGAAGACAAAGATAGCCCAGACTACGAGGATTTTTCTCTTTATACTCATCAAGATAATTGGGAATTGGTAAAACTTAACTTAAAAAAAGAAGAGAAAAATGAAAAAAATTCTTTTTGGTTTGAAAAACCTATTGTAACTTTTCTTTTCGATTATAAACGATGGAATCGACCGTATAGATATATAAAAAATGATCGATTTGAAAATGCTATACGGAATGAAATGTCACAATATTTTTTTTATATATGCCCAAGTGATGGAAAACAAATAATATCTTTTACATATCCACCAAGTTTATTGACTTTTTCAGAAATGATAGAACGCAAAATTTCTTTGTACACGACAGAAAAACTATCCCACGAAGACTTGTATAATTATTGGGTTCATACCAATGAACAAAAAAAATACAACTTGAACAATGAATTGATAAGTCGAATAAAAATTCTAGAAAAAGAGAAGGGATCTCTTGCTTTAGATATGCTAGAAAAAAGGACCAGATTATGCGATGATGAGAATGAACAAGAATACTTGCCAAAAAGGTATGATCCTTTTTTGAATGGACCTTATCGAGGAACAATAAAAAAATGGGATTCACGTGCAATCATGAACGATTTAATAACTTCCACAGCGAATTCCGTAGAAATTTTTTGGATAAATAAGATTCATGGTCTCTTTCATAATGATTCTCGAGAATTAGAACATCAAAAGAATACGTTTGGCTTTAGCGGGAAATTTTTATTGAATTCGATTGGGAATTCCTTAACCTCAATCGATGAATTATCTTTTGAACACGCACGACGAATTGATTCAGAAAGTAAAGCAAAATCTTTGAAATTTATATTCGATGTAATTTCAACTGATCCAAACGATCTAACAACAATTAGAAGGAAATCTATTGGAATGGAAGAAATCAGTAAAAGGGTTTCTCGTTGGTCATACAAATTGACAAACGATTTAGAAGAAGAGGAAGAAGAAAATGAAGAAGAATCGACGGAAGATCCCGAAATTCGTTCAAGAAAAGGCAAACGCGTGGTTATTTTTACTGATAACGGTCAGAGTACTAATTCCAGTACTAGTAATAATAATACTAGTAATAATAGCACTAATGATGAAGAAGAGGAAGTGGCTTTGATACGTTACTCACAACAATCGGATTTTCGCCGGGGTATAATTAAAGGATCCATGCGTGCTCAAAGACGTAAAACAGTTATTTGGGAAATGTTTCAAGCAAATGTGCATTCTCCACTTTTTTTTGATCGCATAGACAAAATATTTTTTTTTTCGTTTTTTGATATCTCTAAAATGATTAATCACATTTTTAGGAATTGGGTAGGAGAAAACCCAAAATTGCAAATTTCTTATTTTGAGGAGGAAGAGACAAAAGAAAAGGAGAAAACAAACGAGGAGAAAGAAGAAGAAAATGAACGAATAGCAATATCAGAAGCTTGGGATACCTTTATATTTACTCAAGCAATAAGAGGTTTCATGTTAGTAACCCAATCTTTTCTTAGAAAATACGTTATATTACCCTTATTGATAATAGCTAAAAATATTGGTCGTATGTTATTATTGCAATTCCCCGAATGGTACGAGGATTTGAAGGAATGGAATAAAGAAATGCATGTTAAATGTACCTATAATGGCGTTCAATTATCAGAAACAGAATTTCCCCAAAATTGGTTAACAGACGGCATTCAGATAAAGATTCTATTTCCTTTCTGTCTGAAACCTTGGCGAAGATCTAAAGTACGATCTCATCATAGAAATAGAGATCAGAAAATAAGGAAAAAGGAGAAAAAAGACAATTTTTGTTTTTTAACAGTCTGGGGAAGGGAAGCGGAACTACCTTTTGGGTCTCCCCGAAAACGACCTTCTTTTTTTGAACCCGTTTTTAACGAACTCGAAAAAAAAACGAGAAAAGCGAAAAGGCAATTTTTTCAAGTTATAAGTGTTTTCAAAGAAAGAGGAAAAGGTTTTATAAAAGTTTCAAAAGAAAAAACAAGAATAGTTCTAGTTATAAATCTAATAATGAAAGAACTTGAAAAAGTAAACCCCATTTTCTTATTGAAATTGAGAAAGGTAAAAGTATATGAATCGAATGAAAACGAAAAAGATTCCAATATAAATAATAAGATTATCCGAGAATCGACCATTCGAATTCGATCCGCGAATTGTGTAAATGAAAATTATTCACTCATAGAAACAAAAATGAAAGATCTTGCTAATAAGACAATCACAATTAGGACTCAAATAGAAGGAATCACAAAAGGCAATAAAAAAATAGTTCGAGCTTGTGATGATAAAAGATCGGAATCAAAGAAGGATATTTGGCAAATATTCAAAAGAAAAAATATCCGAGTAATACGTAAATCACATTATTTTATGAAATCCTTCGTTGAAAAAATATACATGGATATATTACTATGTATCATTAAGATTCCAAGGATCAATGCACAACTTTTCTTTGAATCAACAAAAAAAACTATCAACAAATCCATTTCCAACGCGGAAACAAATCAAGAAGGAATTGAGAAAACAAATCAAAATACAATGAACTTTATTTCGACTATAAAAAATCCGTTTTCTAATTTTTCTAATACTAATATTAGTAATCAAAATATTAGGAATAATAATTGTGACTTATCTTCTTTGTCTCAAGCCTATGTATTTTACAAATTATCACAAAATCAATTACTTAACAAGTATCATTTGAAATCTGTACTTCAATATCATCACACCTATCCTTTTCTTAGGGATATAATCAAGAATTATTGTACGACACGAGGAATATTTGATTCCAAATCAAGGCAAAAAAAAATCCATAAGTCTGGAATGAATAAATGGAAAAATTGGTTAAGGGGTCATTATCAATACAATTTATCTCATACCAAGTGGGATCACTTAGTACCGAAAAAATGGCGAAATAGAGTCAATCAATGTCGTACGATTCAAAAGAAAGACTCAATGAAATTAGATTTATATAAAAAAGAAAAAGACCAATTAATTCATTACACGAAACAAAATTACTATGCAGTGGACTCATCGATAAGTCAAAAAGAAAAATGGAAAAAACATTACGGATATGATCTTTTGTCATATAAATATATAAATTATGGGAATAGTAAGGACTCGTATATTTATGGATCAACATTACAAGTAGAGGACAAAAAAATTCCATATAATTTCAATACAAATACACTGAAATCCGAATCATTTTATAGATTGATAAGTATATCTATTAGTGATTATCTAGAAAAAAGATCTATTATTGATATGGACAAAAATATGGATAGAAAATTTTTTTATTGTAGAATTCTCCATTTTTGTCTTAGAAATAATATCGATATTGAGACCTGGGCCAATACGCATACCGGCACCAAGATTCATAAAAATGCTAAAACGGAAACTCAAAATTATCAAAAATTGGAAAAAAAGGATCCTTTTTCTTTTACGATTCATCACAAAATCAACCCATCCAATCAAAAAAATCTTTTTTTTGATTGGATAGGAATGAATCAAGAAAGGTTATATCATACCATATCAAATTTAGAACCTTGGTTTTTCCCAGAATTTGTACTACTTTTTGATGTGTATAAGATTAACCCGTGGATCATACCAATAAAATTACTTATTTTTCATTTATATGAAAAAAATATTTCTATATTAGCTAATCAAAAAGAATATCTTGAATTAGAAAATTCCAACCAAAAAAAAAACAAACAACAAGGTCAAGGAGATTTTGTATCAGATCTACGAAAACAAAACAAAAAGAAAAATCTTGAAGAAGATTACACGGGAGCAGACATTAAAAAAGGTAGAAAGAAAAAACAATTCAAGAGCAAGAAAGAAGAAGAACTGGATTTCTTCCTGAAAAAATATTTTCTTTTTCAATTAAGGTGGGATGATTCCTTGAATCAAAGAATGATCAATAATATCAAGGTATATTGTCTCCTACTTAGACTGATAGATCCAAGAGAAATTGCTATATCCTCAATTCAAAGAGGAGAGATGCATCTGGATGTAATGTGGATTCAGAAAGACCTAACTCTTACAGAATTGATAAAAAGAGGAATATTTATTATCGAACCAATTCGTTTATCTATGAAAAAGGATGGAAAATCTATTATATATCAAACCATAGGTATTTCATTGGTTGATAAGAATAAGCGCCAAACTAATGGAAAATGCATAATAAAAAGCGGATATGTTGAAAAAAAGAATTTTGATGAATCCATTGCACAACACAGCAATATGCTTGTGAATAGAAACAGAAATCATTTTGATTTCCTTGTTCCCGAAAATATTCTATCTCCCAGACGTCGTAGAGAATTTCGAATTTTAATTTGTTTCAATTCCCGGAATTGGAATGTTGTGAATCGAAATCCACTATTTTGCAATCAAAACAACATAAAAAACTGGGGACAATTTTTAAACGGGGAAAAGCATCTTAATACAGATGCAAATAAATTCATTAAATTCAAATCGTTTCTTTGGCCCAATTATCGATTAGAAGATTTAGCTTGTATGAATCGTTATTGGTTTGATACCAATAACGGTAGTCATTTCAGTATGTCAAGAATACATATGTATCCACGATTCAGAATTAGTTAATAGTATATTTCCTATATATCTATCGCATGCCATATTCGGTGGATAAAAACCGAAAGATATACACATACACCATGTTACATTCTGATAAATGTATCATCCCTTTCTATCCAAATCAAATTTGTAATTTGATTTGGATAAATTTGGATAAAATTAATATAAATTTAAAGTAGTGTATATGAAGAAATCAAAATTTTTTTGTACTAGATTCAAATAACTGGAACTAACTGGTATAATAATAATAATTATTTTTCCTGATCGGTAAAATCCACAGAAAAGAAAAAAATAGAAAAATTGGTTTTTTATGGTCAAAAATTCATTCATCTTAGCTATTCGACAAGAAAAAGAAAAAAATTGCGGATCTGTTGAATTTCAAGTATTCAGTTTTACGGATAAGATACGGAGACTCACTTCACATTTGGAATTACATAAAAGAGATTTTTTATCACAAAGGGGCCTACGGAAAATTCTGGGAAAACGTCAACGGCTACTGGATTATTTGTCAAAGAAAAATAGAGTACGTTATAAGAAATTAATTGGTCAATTAGGTATTCGGGAGTCAAAAACTCGTTAATTTTAAGGTTGGTTTGCATTTTTTTCTTTAGTTATTAGTAGTTATTCAATTTTTCATTTTGATGAACTTCGTTTGATAAATTCATGGAATAATGAATTAAGGAAGAAAAGATATGACTGTACCGGCTACAAGAAAAGATCTCATGATAGTTAATATGGGTCCTCATCATCCATCAATGCATGGTGTTCTTCGACTGATCGTTACTCTTGATGGTGAAGATGTTATTGACTGTGAACCCGTATTGGGTTATTTACACAGAGGGATGGAAAAAATAGCAGAAAATCGAACAATTATACAATATTTGCCTTATGTAACACGGTGGGATTATTTAGCCACTATGTTCACAGAAGCAATAACAGTAAATGCACCAGAACGATTGGAAAGTGTTCAAGTACCTAAAAGAGCCAGTTACATTAGAGTCATTATGCTGGAATTGAGTCGTATAGCTTCTCATTTATTATGGCTTGGGCCCTTTATGGCGGATATCGGCGCACAGACTCCCTTTTTCTATATTTTCAGAGAAAGGGAATTGTTATATGATCTATTCGAAGCTGCTACGGGTATGCGAATGATGCATAATTATTTCCGTATTGGGGGGGTTGCTGCTGATCTGCCTTATGGCTGGATAGATAAATGTTTGGATTTCTGTGATTATTCTTTAACAGGAATTGCTGAATATCAAAAACTTATTACACGGAATCCCATTTTTTTGGAACGAGTTGAAGGAGTGGGCATTATTGGTGGAGAAGAAGCAATAAATTGGGGTTTATCAGGGCCGATGTTACGTGCTTCTGGAATACAATGGGATCTTCGTAAAGTTGATAGTTATGAGTGTTACAATAAATTCGATTGGGAAGTCCAATGGCAAAAAGAAGGAGATTCACTAGCTCGTTATTTAGTCCGAATCGGTGAAATGAAGGAATCTATAAAAATTATTCAACAGGCTCTAGAAGGAATTCCTGGGGGACCCTATGAAAATTTAGAAGTCCGGCGCTTTGATAGAGCAAAAAATGCCGAATGGACTAATTTTGAATATAGATTTATTACTAAAAAACTTTCGCCCAATTTTGAATTGTCGAAACAAGAACTTTATGTAAGAGTAGAAGCCCCAAAAGGAGAATTAGGAATTTATTTGATAGGAGATAGTAGTGTTTTCCCCTGGAGATGGAAAATTCGCCCACCTGGTTTTGTCAATTTGCAAATTCTCCCTCAATTAGTTAAAAGAATGAAATTGGCCGATATCATGACGATACTAGGCAGTATAGATATCATTATGGGAGAAGTTGATCGTTGAAATGATAATTGATACGACAGAAGTAGAAGTACAAGCTATCCATTCTTTTTCTAGATTGGAATCCTTAAAGGAAGTTTATGGACTCATATGGATCTTTGTTCCCATTTTAACCCTTCTATTAGGAATCACAATAGGGGTCCTAGTAATTGTGTGGTTAGAAAGAGAAATATCCGCAGCAATACAACAACGTATTGGGCCTGAATATGCCGGTCCGTTGGGGATTCTTCAAGCTCTAGCAGATGGGACCAAATTACTTTTTAAAGAGGACCTACTTCCGTCTAGAGGAGATATTCGTTTGTTTAGCGTGGGACCGTCTATAGCGGTCATATCAGTTCTACTAAGTTATTTAGTAATTCCTTTTGGATATCGCCTTATTTTAGCCGATCTCAGTATAGGTGTTTTTTTATGGATCTCCATTTCAAGTATTGCTCCTATTGGACTTCTTATGTCAGGATATGGATCGAACAATAAATATTCCTTTTTAGGTGGTCTACGGGCTGCTGCTCAATCTATTAGTTATGAAATACCATTAACTCTATGTGTATTATCAATATCTCTACGTGTGATTCGTTGGAACATGATTATTTTCCTTTCTCTCTAGAAATAAAGTAAGGAGGTTGAATATATTGAATGGATATTTTAATTTTTTATTCATCATTAGGGTTGATGAGTTAAACTAGATAGTTATATGAGTAAAATCAAACTGCTTAGAAATTTGCAGTAAGAAGAGAAAATCTCATTCCCTATGTACAAGAATATAAACATAAGCAGTATATAAACTGTTTACCCCAAGATTAAGATTCTTTGACTAATTCTCATATCTTGAAGCGGGTACAAAAGATCAACGTATGGGGGTTCTACTACTTTTTTATATGTATTACCATACGGGGGATCAATCAAAAATCAGTGAACAGTTAGGAACACCAAGGTACAAAAAAGATTAGTAATGGAGATAATATAAGGTATCAAAAAACGGTATTTTTATATAAAACTTTGGATAAAACGAATCATAATGGGGACTTTAAGTTGGTAGAAATGACCAAGCAGCACTTCCCCACGATTCCGATCTAGAGTATGCTCCTATTCACTGATTAAAGAAATGACTATCAAAAACGAATTAATCCTTTATTTTTTTTTTTTCAGAGTACCCCCCCTCTTAGAAAGAAGAACAGGAACAAAAGAAATAGAATTCCAAAATAGAATGAGAAAAATGAATAAATAATAATGCAAAAGATCTTTATTTATTATTTTCCCCATCCATATCTATACATAATATATAGAATTCTTATCATGAATTTTGAATTAATACCCAATTCTTTCTTTATAGAACATATTTATTGATATAACGAGTATTTTATTAAAAGATTAAGTTATTACCAAACAAAGAGAAATTCAAATTGTAATGGATAAGATCAATTCGGAAGCACCTTTTCTATTTGAGCAGACGGAATTTCATTGGTCTAATTTTTGGCTTCCCGATGTATATTTACCATCCAAATAAGGATGGAGATAATATCGAGCAAGTCCTTACATTTATTTGTGGCCATAGAGGAGCCGTATGAAGCCGAGGTCTCATGTACGGTTTTGAAATAGCGATGCGAGCAGTGATGTTATTATCGACTATGATTATCTAACAGTTTAAGTACAGTTGATATAGTTGAGGCGCAGTCAAAATATGGATTTTTGGGGTGGAATCTGTGGCGTCAGCCTATTGGGTTTGTTGTTTTTCTAATTTCTTCTCTAGCAGAATGTGAAAGATTACCCTTCGATTTACCAGAAGCAGAGGAAGAATTAGTAGCAGGTTATCAAACAGAATATTCAGGTATCAAATACGCTTTATTTTACCTTGCTTCTTACCTAAATTTATTAGTTTCTTCATTATTTATAACAGTTCTTTACTTAGGTGGGTGGAATTTCTCTATTCCGTATATATCTATTCCTGAACTTTTCGGAATAAATCAAATGGATGGAGTCTTTGGAACGACAATTGGGATATTTATTACATTAGCTAAAGCTTATTTGTTTCTGTTCATTCCTATCGCAGCAAGATGGACTTTACCTAGAATGAGAATGGACCAGTTATTAAATCTTGGATGGAAATTTCTTTTACCTATTTCCCTGGGTAATCTATTATTGACAACTTCTTCCCAACTTGTTTCACTATAAATACTATAAAATAATAGAATAAGATAACGATATTCTAGATTCATAATCGATCTCAAACAAGAGAAAGAAACATCAATTTATTCACGGAGATCTACAATATGTTCCCTATGGTAACCGGGTTCATAAATTATGGTCAACAAACAATACGAGCAGCAAGGTACATTGGTCAAAGTTTCATAATTACCTTATCCCATACAAATCGTTTACCTGTAACTATTCAATATCCTTATGAAAAATCGATCACATCAGAACGTTTCCGTGGTCGAATCCACTTTGAATTTGATAAATGTATTGCTTGTGAAGTATGTGTTCGTGTATGTCCCATAGATCTACCCGTTGTTGATTGGAAATTTGAAAAAAATATTAAAAAGAAACAATTGCTTAATTATAGTATTGATTTTGGGGTCTGTATATTTTGTGGTAACTGTGTCGAGTATTGTCCAACAAACTGTTTATCAATGACTGAAGAATATGAACTTTCTACTTATGATCGTCACGAATTGAATTATAATCAAATTGCTTTGGGTCGGTTACCAATGCCAGTAATTGGAGATTACACAATTCAAACAGTTATGAATTCGACTCAAATCAAAAGAGACAAGGATAACCTCCTTGATTCAAGAACGGTTACTGATTACTAAGATTTCCTTTTGATATAAAGGATCCAAGCCCCCTTTTTTTGTTGGTCAGAAATTACAAATAATAACTATTGATTGTTGAGAATCACTCTTTGTTTTAAACTGAGAATATGGTTTAGTGATGATTTTCAAATAGAAAATTCCAACTATTCTTTTCTTTTTTCTTTTAGATAAAAATAGAAAATAGATAAAAAGGAAAGTAGGATTGGCCAATAACTTTATCTATATCTACATTAATCCATATTAAGATTGAATTCAATTAGGAACTCATCATATACAAGAAAAAAAAAAAAATAAAGGTAACACCCTTTTCTTTCCTGGACTATTTAGTAAGGTCATGAAATATTTCGACTTATTTATCTGTTATACATAATGGATTTACCTGGACCAATACACGATATACTTGTAGTATTTCTGGGATTAGTTCTTATATTAGGAGGTCTAGGAGTAGTATTATTTACCAATCCAATTTATTCTGCCTTTTCATTGGGATTGGTTCTTGTTTGTATATCCTTATTCTATATTCTATCAAACTCCTATTTTGTAGCTGCCGCACAGCTCCTTATTTATGTAGGAGCCATAAATGTCTTAATCATATTTGCTGTTATGTTCATGAATGGTTCAGAATATTCGAACGATTCCTATTTTTGGACTGTTGGGGATGGAGTCACTTCACTGGTTTGTATAAGTATTCTTTTTTCACTAATTACTACTATCTTAGATACGTCATGGTACGGAATTATTTGGACTACAAGATCAAATCAGATTATAGAACAGGACCTTATTAGTAACGTTCAACAAATTGGAATTCATTTATCAACCGATTTTTATCTTCCATTTGAACTCATTTCTATAATTCTTTTAGTTTCTTTGATAGGTGCAATTACTATGGCTCGTCAATAAGAAATCCTTAGAATTAATACAATTATTATAAATTCGAAATCCAATGAAAAAGGAAAAGTTTTTCATTTAATCTACTGCTGATACCCTCTTTTTTCTGTAATTACTCGATTATGGTCAATCAAATCGGTTGAATTGTTGTTCATATTGAAATGAATCGAGATTCATGAGGAGTTAGCCAATGATGTTTGAACATATACTTTTTTTGAGCGTCTACTTATTTTCTATCGGTATCTATGGATTGATCACAAGTCGAAACATGGTTAGAGCACTTATGTGTCTTGAGCTTATACTAAATTCGGTTAATATAAATCTCGTAACATTTTCTAATATATTTGATAGTCGCCAATTAAAAGGAGACATTTTCTCAATCTTTGTTATAGCCATTGCGGCTGCGGAAGCAGCTATTGGGCTAGCTATTGTTTCGTCGATTTATCGTAACAGAAAATCAACTCGTATCAATCAATCAAATTTGTTGAATAATTAGTCATAACTATCATATAAATATAAATAAAGACATAAATAATATAATAAAATAATATAAATAAAATATAGATATAAATTATTTCATTTTTTATTCTTTATTTTTATAGTAATATGTATAGTAATATATTTTTATATTACTATTGAAATATTGATGATCTGTTGGCCAATGTCAATGTGAAGTCATATGTGTGACTTGTATAATCATGGTTGTTGAAACGGAAATCAAAGTCTCTTGGTCCTTTCTCATGAACAGATTTAGAAATATATTGATTTTTAACATTAGATTTTTTTGATAAACCATTGATTCGTCTGGTGTCTACAATACAATATAAATATATAATTCATTTCCTCCTGATTTTACTTTACCAGATCGAAAATTTTTTATGTTCAAAACTGGAATTTATAGACCCAATGTCACATTCAGTAAAAATTTATGATACATGTATAGGGTGTACTCAATGTGTACGAGCCTGCCCCACAGATGTATTGGAAATGATACCTTGGGACGGATGTAAAGCTAAGCAAATTGCTTCCGCGCCAAGAACCGAGGACTGTGTAGGTTGTAAGAGATGTGAATCCGCCTGTCCAACAGATTTTTTGAGTGTCCGCGTTTATTTATGGCATGAAACAACTCGCAGCATGGGTCTATCTTATTGATACGTTATAAAAAACTCCACTTGAATCATTTGATTCCTTTTTACCGACAAAAACCCGTACTCGAGAAAATATATTATTCCGAGCACGGGTTTTTTGGTCAAAATGCATCTTGTCTTTATCACGAGTTATTTCCCTTGGTTAACACTACTTGTAGTTTTGCCGATATTCGCGGGTTCTTCAATTTTCTTTCTTCCTCATAGGGGGAATAAGGTATTTAGGCGGTATACAATATGTATATGCTTCTTAGAGCTCCTTCTAACAACCCATGTGTTCTGTTATCATTTCCAATTGGATGATCCATTGATTCAATTGGAGGAGGATTTTAAATGGATAAATATTTTTGATTTTCACTGGAGACTGGGAATCGATGGACTTTCCATAGGACCTATTTTACTGACAGGATTTATCACTACTTTAGCCACTTTAGCAGCTTGGCCTGTTACTCGAAATTCGCAATTGTTCTATTTCCTGATGTTAGCAATGTACAGTGGTCAAATAGGATTATTTTCTTCTCGAGACCTTTTACTTTTTTTTCTCATGTGGGAGTTAGAATTAATTCCTGTTTACTTACTTTTATCCATGTGGGGAGGAAAGAAACGTTTGTACTCAGCTACAAAGTTTATTTTGTACACTGCAGGGGGTTCCATTTTTCTTTTAATAGGAGTTCTAGGTATAGGTTTATATGGTTCCAATGAACCGATATTGGATTTTGAAAGATTAGCTAATCAGTCATATCCTGTGACATTAGAAATAATATTCTATTTGGGCTTCCTTATTGCTTATGCTGTCAAATCGCCGATTATACCCCTACATACATGGCTACCAGATACCCATGGGGAAGCGCATTACAGTACATGTATGCTTCTAGCTGGAATCTTATTAAAAATGGGGGCATATGGATTGATTCGGATCAATATGGAATTATTACCGCACGCCCACTCTATATTTTCTCCCTGGTTGGTGATAATAGGGACAATACAAATAATCTATGCAGCTTCAACCTCTCTTGGTCAACGCAATTTAAAAAAGAGAATAGCCTATTCTTCTGTATCTCACATGGGTTTCATAATTATAGGAATTGGTTCTATAACCGACATGGGGCTCAACGGAGCCATTTTACAAATACTCTCTCATGGATTTATTGGTGCTGCACTTTTTTTCTTGGTAGGAACGAGTTGTGATAGAATACGTCTTGTTTATCTCGACGAAATGGGGGGGATATCCATCCCAATGCCAAAAATATTTACCATGTTTAGTAGTTTCTCGATGGCTTCTCTTGCATTGCCAGGAATGAGTGGTTTTGTTGCAGAATTAGTAGTATTTTTTGGAATAATTACCAGTCCAAAATATCTTTTAATGCCCAAAATACTAATTACCTTTGTAATGGCAATTGGAATGATATTAACTCCTATTTATTTATTATCTATGTTACGTCAGATGTTTTATGGATACAAACTATTCAATGTTCCAAACTCCAATTTTGTGGATTCTGGACCACGAGAACTATTTGTTTCAATCTGTATCTTTTTACCCGTAATAGGGATTGGTATTTATCCTGATTTTGTTCTTTCGCTATCAGTTGACAAGGTACAAGCTATCCTATCTAATTATTTTCATAGATAGTTTTCATTAATTAGATATAAAACAAAGTCTTAGAATTTTGAATTTGAAGATTTTTGAGCTGTACAACACAAAAAAATAAAGTTAATTAGAATTATAAAATTATAATAAGATATATTCCGAGTTTTTGAGAACCATTTGAATGATTCCTTGATTCAAATGGTTCTCAAAAACCTGCGCAAACTTTATATTACGTATAGTACGGGGGTCTTATGTATTCCTCATGGAATTTATTCAATTAGATGTTAATGTGAATGAACCATAACTATGTAGACCTATTCCTAATAGATTGATCCCAAAATAGCATATCCAAATTATAAGAAATCCTATAGACGCTACAAGTGACGAATTCGTACCTTGCAAACTTTGATTTGTTCTAGTATGTGAATAAATCGCGAATATGGTCCAAGTAATAAATGCCCAAGTTTCTTTGGGGTCCCAATTCCAATAAGATCCCCATGCCTCGTTAGCCCATATTGCTCCAGAAAGAATACCTATGGTTAAAAAGGTAAACCCTAAACTAATGACACGATAACTCCAATAATCCAAACGCCGAGTTAATTGATATTTGTAATAATTTCGAAATGGAACAAAAGAATGAAAATTAAAAACATTTTTTTTTTTGTTCAAGTATTCGATTTTGTCAAAGAAAAATGACTTAATATTAATTAAGAAAATTTTTATTTGACAAAAAATATCGACGTTTTTACGAAATGTAATGACTAGAAAAGCGACTGATAATAACGACCCACATAAAAGAGCTGCATAGCTCAATAACATCATACTTACGTGCATCATTAACCACTGAGATTGTAGAGCAGGTACTAATCTTGACGATTGATGCATTTCACTTGAAAGACCCGATGTGGCGAAACCTTGGGTAAAAATGGCACTTGGGGCGGTTATTGCGCTTAAATCATTTTTATGATTCCATATCTTGGAAATTAGATGAATAATGGAAAAACTCCACGAAAGGAAGATTAAAGACTCGTATAAATTACTTAATGGAAAATGCCTCGAAGAAATCCAACGAGTAACTAATAATCCTGTTATAGAAAAAAAAGTAACTATCATTCCTTTTTCCGACGAATCACGCAACCCTATGATTTCGTGTACTAATAGGGTCATCAAATGAATCGTAATCACAATTGAAATGATCGAAAAAGAGAGATGAGTTAATATATGTTCTAAAGTCACAAATATCATACATAAAAAAGGTCCCATTACAGAATGGAAATCGGGAATTAAATACATTATAGGATCCATTGTATCTTTTTTACAGTATGCCGCCACTCGGACTCGAACCGAGATGCTCTAGCACTGCTTCCTAAGAGCAGCGTGTCTACCGATTTCACCATAGCGGCTTACTTGAAATAATAATAATCAATTCATGTTGAATCGTCTAGATCTAGATTCAAGGATTCAATATAGTTTAGGAAATATTAGAACTGATAAATAAGTTTAAATTCATCTTTGAATTTTCAATAATTTTTACTTAGGTTAGTATCATCGTAGGTTCAGTTTTAAGAATCAACTTTTACGTATTATCTGTATATTAAGTTCTCCCGGAACACTTGTAACTTGAAATACAAATTTTGTTTTCAGTCGAAACAGAAACTAAGAATTGTGAATTGTCCTCTTTTTATATTTTTTATTTATTTTGAATTGAATCCACGAAATCAGATAAATGAAAAACAAATTGTCAAAGAGATTTTTTTTCTAAACGAACAAAAAAAAAAATAAATAGGATTTCATATGTATCACAATTCAATTACAAAATTTAAGTAATTTTTCTAACAATTTTGATACTTTTCTTAGTATCATTAAGTATTAATTAATTAATTTAAATATATTTAAATATGTAATATAAAATTAATATAATATTTTTTGTTGTTTGTTGTATACATAATTTCTAAATAAAATTATGATAATATTTATGAAACCAACTTGGTCTTGAGTTAAGCATATAATAAAACAAAAGAGTTTCAGCATCCATCACAATTTTCTTTTCACAACGGAAAAATAGAATGAACAAAGATTTTTCCATTGTGAAAAGAAAATGAATAGGAAAAAAACATCTCACGAATTAATAAATAGATTCTAATAAAAACTAGAATGAAAAAAAGATAATTATACTTAGAACCGACAGATAGAGAAATTCTTATTCTACATATAATAGCAGCTAGTTCTAACTAATATTGTATTGAGTTCAATACATCAATACATTTAGTTAAAGGAAATTATTCATATTCCAAAATTGGAAATTCTTCTAGCCATGGAAATTCCGATTATTCCAAGATTTTCTTATTTGTTTGTCGCACAAAAAAACTTTTTGAATCTCCAGTAGAAACTGACTTTGCTAAAGAAAAAGCTTTTATTGCAGCTAAATATCCTTTTTTCTTCCAAATATTTCTACGAATACGTTTTTTTGATATAGAAATACGTTTTTTTGGAACTGCCATTCAAAAAAAAAAGAGTTACTAATTTTTATTGTTGTATGTGAAAGACATGTATTGCTCAAAATAGATCGTTCTTTTTAGTCATTTTCTATACTTAACTTAATTTCGTCGATAATAGTTTTTTCATAACATACAATACAAATATATTATTTATATATTTATATATAAATATATGTATAACATGCATGTCACATATATAACAATGTCACATATTAACACACTAGGCAAAAAAATAGAAGAAAGGGGGGGGGAAATTCGAAAAGGAATTTTTATGATTATTAGTTTGGAATTGAATAAGCTCATATTGCCGTGTCTATAATTGAAATTCAAACTTAAACTACAATTAGTGGTTAATATGTTAAACAAGACATTTTATTACCTAAGAAGGAGAACCTCAATTTTTAGTTTTTTTTTTTCAGTTCTATACGAAATAAAGAGTATTATAATATTTATGATACTTTCTTATTGGATTGGAATCCAATCAATTAGTTCCGCAATGGGTTAGGTAATTACTACAAATAAAATCACTAGAATAACTAGGTCTTTTTTTTTTTAGTTGATTTATTGAGGAATACTATGATTTATATTCTACTGTTTTGGTATAATTGTTTTTACTTACTATACTATAGTATATGATATGATTAGTATATGATATGATTACATATTGCCAGAATAGGATGGTAGTATAGTCGTAGAATGATTCAAAATCTCATATTTCCCATTTTTTTTTTATGGAACATACATATAAATATGCATGGATAATACCCTTTCTTCCATTTCCAGTTACTATGTTAATAGGCTTTGGACTTCTGCTTATTCCGACAGCAACAAAAAATATTCGTCGTATGTGGGCTTTTCCGAGTGTTTTGATGCTAAGTATAGCTATGGCATTTTCGGCCAATCTATCCATTCAGCAAATAAATGGAAATTTTATCTATCAATATCTATGGTCTTGGACCGTCAATAATGATTTTTCTTTAGAGTTCGGACACTTGATCGATCCACTTACTTCTATTATGTCAATATTAATAACTACTGTTGGAATCATGGTTCTTATTTATAGTGACAATTATATGTCTCACGATCAAGGATATTTGAGATTTTTTGCCTATATGAGTTTTTTCAATAGTTCTATGTTAGGATTAGTTACTAGTTCCAATTTGATACAAATTTATATTTTTTGGGAACTTGTAGGAATGTGTTCCTATTTATTAATAGGTTTTTGGTTCACACGACCGAGTGCGGCAAGTGCTTGCCAAAAAGCTTTTGTAACCAATCGTATAGGGGATTTTGGTTTATTATTAGGAATTTTAGGACTTTATTGGATAACTGGTAGTTTAGAATTTCGGGATTTGTTCGAAATAGTTAATAACTTGGTTCATCATAATGGAGTAAATTCCTTATTTGCTACTCTGTGTGCTTCTTTTTTATTCGTTGGTGCAGTTGCTAAATCCGCACAATTCCCCCTTCACATATGGTTACCTGATGCTATGGAAGGACCCACTCCCATTTCTGCTCTTATACATGCTGCTACTATGGTAGCAGCGGGAATTTTTCTTGTAGCTCGGCTTCTTCCTCTTTTCATAGTTATACCTTCCATAATGAATATCATTTCTTCAATAGGCGTAATAACAGTACTATTAGGAGCTACTTTGGCTCTTGCTCAAAGAGACATTAAAAGAAGTTTAGCTTACTCGACAATGTCTCAATTGGGTTATATTATGTTAGCTCTGGGTATAGGTTCTTATCGAGCCGCTTTATTCCATTTGATCACTCATGCCTATTCGAAAGCTTTATTGTTTTTGGGATCCGGATCAATTATTCATTCAATGGAACCCATTGTTGGATATTCACCAGATAAAAGTCAAAATATGGTTCTTATGGGCGGTTTAACAAAATATGTTCCAATTACAAGAATTACCTTTTTATTAGGTACACTCTCCCTTTGTGGTATTCCGCCTCTTGCTTGTTTTTGGTCCAAAGATGAAATTCTTAATGA